CAATTCAAAAGTTGGAGAAGGTTTTTTACTAATAAATCGATAGTCAAAATCATTCCATTCAGGGTCTTTTATTCTACCAAAGCGTCGAATTTCTAAATTCTCATAGGGTCCCCCTGGAATTCCTTCCAGAGCCTGTTGGATAATTTTTATGGATTCTGTCATTTCACTGATTCGTACTAAATACCGAGCTAATGAATCCCCTTCTTTTTGCCATTGAATCTCCCAATCAAATTCGTCGTAAGACTCATAACGATCAATTTTACGAAGATCCCACTGTATTCCGGAAGCTCGTAGCATTGGGCCCGATAAACCCCAATTTAGTGCTTCTTCTGCGCCAATAATGCCTACGCCTTCAACTCGTTCTAAAAAAATAGGATTCCGCGTAATAAGCTTTTGATATTCAGCAACCCCGGTTAAAAAATAATCGCAAAAATCCAAACATTTATCTATCCAGCCATGAGGTAGATCAGCAGCTACTCCTCCGATACGAAAATAATTATGCATCATGCGCATACCGGTAGCAGCTTCGAACAAGTCATATATTAACTCTCGTTCTCGAAAAATATAGAAGAAAGGGGTCTGTGCCCCAATATCTGCCATAAAAGGGCCAAGCCATAACAAATGAGAAGCGATACGACTTAACTCTAACATAATAGCTCTGATATAGCTAGCCCTTTTAGGTACTTGAATATTGCCTAGCTGTTCGGGTCCATTTACGGTTATTGCTTCTGTGAACATAGTAGCTAAATAATCCCAACGCGTTACATAAGGCAAATATTGTATAATTGTTCGATTTTCCGCAATTTTCTCCATCCCTCTATGTAAATAACCCAGTATTGGTTCACAATCAATAACATTTTCACCATCGAGAGTAACAATCAGTCGAAGAACACCATGCATTGATGGGTGGTGAGGGCCCATATTGACTATCATGAGGTCTTTTCTTGTAGTTGGTGCAATCATAAGTTTTTTCCCGAGTCGTTCTTCCATGCATTGCTGAAAGTAAAAAGAAGTTCATCAAAATTTAAACGACTAAGCTCAAATGGTATCACGCTTCAAATTAACGAGTTTTTATCTCTCGAATATTTAACTCACTAATTAATTCTTTATAGCGTCTTATATTTTTTTTTGACAAATAGGCCAGCAGTCGTTGGCGTTTTCCCAAAATTTTCCGCAAACCTCTCTGGGATGAAGAGTCTTTTTTGTGCAATTCCAAATGTGAAGTAAGTCTTCTTATCTTAGTGGTAAAACTGAATACTTGAAATTCAACAGACCCTCTGTTTTCTTCGTTTTCTTTTTGAGAAATAACCGAAATGAATGAATTTGTTACCATAAAAAAATCCCCTTTCCCTTTTTACAGATATGGATTTTATTGATCAGTAATAATAATGCCATTAATTGGAATCTGGTATATACAATAATCTAATCCAAATTTCTTTATGAACTCCTAATTTTCTGAATTCAAATCAATTAATCCAATTTCTAATTGGATTTAGATAGGGATAGAAAAGGATTGGTGCATTTTCGCATCGAAGAATTTAGACCTAAAACAAAGAAGGTTCTCTTGATTCATTTCGAGATCTAATCGAGACATTATTCATTTCCTATTGGATATTAGAATGAAATGTGAGACAAGACATGTGATCCATGTATTTGTTTGCTTTGATATACCCTATTATATATATAGGGTATAGAATATATAGAAAAAGTGTATTATCCACGAAATGTCAAAATTTCAATCGTGGATACAGATGTATTCTTAACATACTGAAACGACTGCCATTATTGGTATCAAACCAATAACGATTCATACAAGCTAAATCCTCTAATCGATAATTAGGCCAAAGAAAGAGCTTTAATTTCATTAATTGATTTTTCTCTCTATCAAAATGGTTACTGTCATGCGAAACTTGGCTGCTGTCTTTTACGTCCTTTGCATTCCAAAATACTGGATTTCTATCTTCACCATTTCTATTCTTTGAATTAAAACAACTTAGAATTTTCAACTTTCTACGACGTCTAAACGAGAAAATATTTTCAGGAACAAGCAAATCCAAATGATTTTTGTCTCTATTTTCAGTTATTCTTTGGTGTGATGAAATAGTTTCATCAAAATTCTTCTTAGAAACATATCTTTGTTCTTGGTATTTTTGATTAGTTTGGTGCTTACTCTTATGAACTAATGAAATACCTATGGTTTGATACATAATAAATTGTGCATCGTTTTTTCCAAACAGACGAATGGGTTCTATAATCAATATTCCCTTTTTCATCAATTGGTTAAGAGTTAAATTCTTCTCAATCAGCATTATATCCAAACTCATTTCTCTATTTTGAATCGAGGGTATAGTAATTTGGGTTGGATCTATCAGTCTAAGCAGGAGACAATATACCTTGACATTATTGATCAGTCTTTGATTCAAAGTATCGTCCCATCTCAATTGAAAAAGCAAATAACGTTTCAGGAAGAAATCTAGTTCTGCTCTCGCGCTGCTTTTGTATTGTTTTTTCTTTTTCCCCTTTTTCATGTCTGATCTTGCATAATTTTCTTCACTATCTTTTTGTTGTGAGAGAACGGATCCAAGATTTCCTGGACTTGTGGGTTCTTTTTCTCCTTGATTTCGATGCTTTTTATTCGATGGTATCAAAAAACTTCCTTTTTGCTTTTGATTTATTTTTTTATTTTCACTACTATTTTCATTTTTATTCAAATTTGAAAGAAGTAATTTGCTTGGTATAAACCAAGGTTTGCTTTTATATGCATTATAAAGTAACACAAATTCTGGGAAGAACCAAGGTTCCAAATTCGCTATGCGACACTTTAGCATTTTTTCATTCATTCCCATCCAATCAAAAAATACTTTGTCGGAGTTTGGTGGATTGATTTCTGTAATCATAAGGTAAAAAAGATCTTTTTTAGGAATTATTTGAGTATTTTGATTCCCATTGCTGACCCAGGCCTCAATATCGCCTTTTTGTTTAAGATCAAAATTGAGAATGTTCCAATCAAAATATTTTCTATCGACCGTTTTTTCCATATATAGAATATGGACCTTTCCTAGATAATTATCGATAGGGATGTTCCTCAGTATATTTTCTTTATGCGTGTTATAAGAAATCTCTTGCTTCTTACGTGCTTGAAACGGAGATCTATAAAAAAAGTATTCCGTTTTATTTTCATAATTAAGAAATTTATATGATAAAAGATCATATTTATAGTATTTTTGCAAATTCTCTTTTCTTTTTTGATTAGATAATGAATATACTTCAATTTGTTTTTGTTTTTTGAAATCAATTAATTGGTCTTTTTCATATGAATGCCTTTTGTTAAAATTTTCCTTTTTACGCTGATGAACTGTATTGCGCCATTTTTCTGGTATTAATCTATACCATCTGCTCTGAGATAAATTGTATTGATAATATCCTCTTAACCACTTTTTCCATTGATTCATTTCATAACTCGGAAGTTTCTTATCCCCTAATTTCGAATCAACCATTCCTTGTGTTTCAAAAGAATCCTTTATTTCAGGCGGGGGGATTCCTTGAGATTGAAGAACAGCTCTTAATTTATATAAGTTACTAACTTGGATTTGTGATAATTTGAAAAATACATATGCTTGTGACACGTAGGATAAGTCATAAAAAATAGGTGAATTTTTTTGACTATTACTAATATTATCAAGTGACTTTTTTATAGTCGAAATAAATGGAATTAGATTTTTCTTAATTTTATTAATTCTTTCTTGTTTTCTTTCATTATTGTAAAGGGATTTATCAATAATTTTTTTTGTTGATTCAAGAAAAAGTTCTGTATTTATTCTGGGAATATTAATGATACATAAAAATATATCTGTGTAGATTCTTTCAATGAAAAATTTCAAAAAAAGAGGTAATTTAGAGATTAATTGAGCATTTCTTTTTTTGAATATTTTCCATTTTTCGAATCTTTTAGCATTATAACTTGTTTTTTTAAGACTAATATTATTTATTCTTGGAGTTACTTTTTTTTGCTCTTTTATAATTCTTTCTATTTGATTTCGAATTGTACTTGTTCTAGTAGTCAAATCCTTGATTTTTTTTTCTGTTAATGAAGAATTTGTCCAATTCGTAGATGCAATTTCACTAAACGATTCGTGAATTAGCTGATTGCTTATTATAGAATCTTTTTCTTCTTTAATTTCACTTGATTCATATACTTCTCTTCCTGTTAATCGAAATAACAGAATTTTTGAAAGTTCTTTTATTATTTTTTTTATAAAAATAACACTTTCGATAACCCATTCTTTTGTTTCTTTTAAAACTTTTCGAAGTAATTTTATTTTTCTTTTAAAAACTATTAGAACTCGAGAAGACTTCTTTTTAAATTTTCCAATTTTTTTTTCAATTTCCTTAAAAATGGGTTTAAAAAAGGAAGGTCCTTTTCGGGGCGAACCAAAAGGAAGTTCAGTTTGCATTCCCCAAACTGTTAAAAAACAAAAATCATCTTTTTCTTTTTTCTTTTTCATTAAACCTTTCTTAGATGATCGTAGTTTCGATTTGTGCCAAGGTTTCAGACGGAAAGGAAATAAGATTTTTATCTGAATACCGTCTGTCAACCAATTTTTCGGAAATTCTGTTTCGGATAATGGAACACCATTATAGGTACATTTAACATGCATCTCTCTATTCCATTCCTGTAAATCCTCAAACCATTCGGGAAATTGAAATAGGAACATGCGTCCACTATTTTTTGCAATTAGCAATGAAGGTAATACAATATATTTTCTAAAAATAGATTGAGTTAGTAACATGCAACCTCTTATTACTTGTGTAACTGGAATGGTATCCCAGGCCTCTGCTATCTGTATCCGCTCTTTCTCCGTTCTTTCCTTCGTCTCTTTTTCTTCTTCTCTTTTTCTTTCTTCTTCTGTATACTCTACAATTTTGAATGCTTCCCCTTTCCCTACCCAATTTCTAAAAATTACTTTAATCAGCCCGGAGATATCAAAAGAAAAAAGAGG